AAAGCTTCCATAATCCCTTCCCGAACCAAACATGAATCTTTCGACTCATTTGGCTCTCCTACTCAATTACTTAAGAAAAATTCTAATATCTTTTTATAAATGTAATGAGCCTATCCTCTCTTCTTTGTTTGTTCATTTTTTCATCTTTGTTTGTTCATATTTTCATATGCAAAAAAATATATAAACAAATGCCAAATCAAAATATTCAGAGGACTCTTCTGACAAAAATATGTAATTGTCAACAAAGTTGTTTCTTTTTTTTCTTCAAATCCAAAAAACTCTTCTTACTTCTACATAGGTCGTCGATTCAGCATTGGATAAAAGGGGGAAATACCCATTTTTACAATAACAATAACGGTTCAAAACCATTTTATGATTTATGAATAGGAGTGTTCTCTATCCATAAAATATTCATTTTGAACCATCTCCATATTAACATAGAGGGTGAAAGAGTACCGCGCCGCGTCTAGACTTCAAACAGTTTGCTTTAACCATATTCATATTAATGGCCACACATTATTGGTTGATAGAGAATCAAAAAAAAATTACCAATGAATCACGAAATGCTATGGTTCTTATCCATAATCTCTTAATTTATTCCGAAGTCATTCGTGAGATCGTGCACCTTTCTAGTTATAACGAAAAAGGTACAGCTGGGTGGATCCAACATATTCTTGAAATAAACAACCCGCACACACTCCCTTTCCAAAAAAGATCAATACACCAAGCACTACACTTAGATTTATTAGATTTGTTGAAAAAATATCGGTATTAAACCCGAAACTCCCGGCAGATGGCCAATAGCCCAAAGAAACGAAAGAATCGGTTACATTTTTCATATGATCTCCTATAGACTAAATAGATAGACTAAAAAATCGAATAGAGTTCTTTTTGTATCACTTCGCCCCTCTTTTTTATTTATTTCCTATTTTAAATTAAAAAAAGTATTTGATTTATGTGAACTATCCCCCTTGTGGCAATCCTTAGTTTCCCCTGGACTCCGAAGGGGAAGGATGAAAGGGAATGGGTATACTAATCTCTCACCCACAAATCAAACCTTCCCACAGGTTATTTTGTCAACGAATAAGTAAGTGTAGGAGTGAAATCTTAATAGAATTAGAAAAAGGAAATAATTAGTTCAAGGCAATAAAATAGGGATTTTTCATATTAAACAAAAGGATTCGCAAACAAAAGCGCTAATGCTACAACCAGTCCATAAATTGTTAAAGCTTCCATAAAAGCTAGACTAAGCAAGAGAGTACCTCGTATTTTTCCCTCTGCCTCAGGCTGTCTCGCGATACCCTCTACAGCTTGACCCGCAGCAGTCCCTTGCCCAACTCCGGGCCCAATAGAAGCAAGCCCTACAGCCAACCCAGCAGCAATAACGGAAGCGGCAGAAATCAGTGGATTCATGATAAGTTCCCTCGTACCAAAAAAAGAAATGGTTAATGATACAATCAACCAACGAATTATGACTTAATAATTCCGTCGCTAGCATTTCGAAGTAACTAAGAACTTCGAGTTAAATTATGAAGTAATAGTATTAGTGCATAATTCAAGCTATTTTTTTTAGTTTCTGTTTCTATCCACAGAGTCTTTGTGAATCCAGACGACTTTCGATCTTCCATTTCTTGGTTCCGAACTCTTATTTTCGTCCACCCTTTTCTGAATTTCATCTATTTATTTAGTCAATTCACAGTCACAAGGAGACGGAAAGGGAAGGGCTTCTATTGTTATTAGAATCCCTGCCAAAATTCATAGGAGGTGGGTGGCAAATAAAATATCTCTTTAGTTCATATAGAATCAGTCAATATCTAATATCACATATACGTGTCTTTCTTCCATAACGTAAACCAAGCATTCATCTTAGATTCAATCGGATTCGAGAATCAATTATCGAAATATCTACAAGAGTTGACTTATTTATAGTTTATAGTTTATAGCCATTCAATTACATATACCTACCCTCTCCAAACCAACCCATTTTTTATGAATTAGGTTTTTGTGTAAATTCTTTTTTTTCTTTATCATTATTCCAATGTATCCAATCTAAATGGACAAATTGGTTAGTCCAAATAATTGCACAGAAATATTATTATTTGATTGATCTAAGTTCATACAATTTGTTATTTATTGTATTACTATTTTCGTTTGGTCAATCGTTGAATAAAACAACTGAAATGGGAATTCTTCGCCCCTTTTTTTTTATTTTATATTTAATTCTTTTATTTAATATTTAATCACACGTCCTAAATACAGGCATTCATATTGACTATTCTAATTCTTTTTTTATTTGAATATTGAACTTGAACTATTGAATAATGAGATAGAAATCGAATATTGGTTGAGGAGAGGTATGATATTAAGTGGACGAAAGAGAACTTTAGGAAAAAGATCTTTTCGATCTCTTTCCTTTTTTACACCTATCTAATATCGTAATTTTTTTGCTATTACTCTATATCGTATATGGCCTAGTTGTAGATTCCCTAAGTAAATTTTA